ACTTGAAAAATATCCCAGAAAAGAGAAGGAATAGTTGGATAATTGCTTTATATGGATCCTATACGGTTGAGCCCAAAAGTGAAAATAAGATTGCCAAAAATTCACAAGATGAAATTTCCATTTATTCATCATAATAAGAGTTCCCTTTGAAGCCAGAATTGCCTTTCCTTGATATCGAACATAATGCATGAAAGTATCCTTGAAAAAGCATAGGATCTTCTGAAAAGAATTACAACACACTACTATAAGATGCTCTATTTTTACATAGAAATGTGTTCGCTCAAGAAAGACTCCAGAGGATGTTGATCGTAAATAAGAAGACTGTTTACGAATAAACAGGAATAAATATTCGCATTCATATACATAAGAATTATATAGGAACCAAAGGAATTTTTTCTTTCTTTTTGAAAAGGCGTAAATGAATTTCTTTGAAGTAACGAGACTATTCAAATTATGATATTCGTGGAAAAGAAATCGCAATAAATGCAAAGAAGGAACATCCTTGATCCAGCATTGAAGTACTTGAACCAAGATTTCCAGATGTATGGGATGAGGTATTAGTAGATCTGACACATAATTCAAATGTAAAAATTTGTCCTCTAAAAAGGGAAATATTGAATGAATAGATCGTAAATTCTGATATTTTAGTATTTTTTTTTCTTCAGAGGATTCAGAAGAAGATACTAATTGCGACGAGAATGGAATTTCCAGAATGACTCCAAAACCTTCTGATACCATTTGAGAAGAAAAATGAGAAGAAAAAAAATTCTTGTACTCCCAAAATTCTTTTTTGTTAGAATCATTAAACGAAGAAATCAAAAAATTCTGTTGATACATTTGAGTAATTAAACGTTTCACAAGTACTAAACTAGATTTATTGTCATAACCAATAATTTCCACGGGTTCGTAAAAAATAAAACTATTGAAGTTATGATCATGAGCAAGTGAGTAAATATACTCCTGAAAGAGTAGCGGATATAGGAAGTTTTGTTGCCGAAATCCATCTTTTTTTAATTTAAATATCCTTAAAATTTTGCCATTTACGTACATTTCTACTGATGAAAACAAAAAAGGGAATCGCTTCTTGTGTTATTGTTATGAAATGATAACATAGTGCAATATGGTCAGAACGGCGTATGTGTATTGTATATTGATTGTGATAGTAAATAACGTAATGGTAAAAAGATTATATAGATTATATAAAAGTTAAGAACAAATAAAGAATATATACCCCGGAGACAGAGAGCCCAATCAACAGATCTTTTTTCTTTCCCTTTCTATACAATCGGATTTATTGTTAATATAACTAGAATAACAATAAAAGAAATAAAGAAAATATAAAATAACAAGAAGAAAAATAAGGAAAAGGTATAAAATCTTTTATTTTCGCAACCCGATCGCTCTTTTGACCTTGGAATAATTTTTTTTTATCAGTATACTATTTCTTAGTACACATCTGTCTTAAATTTTAAATAAAGAATAATTAGGATTCAAGAAAAAAAAAAGAATCAATGGTCCACTCACAATTAACAAGAGAACCTTTTCCCGCATCAGGCACTAATCTATTTTTAACGTCTAATTAGACGGGGTCTTCATTCAAATTAAGAAGATAAGCTCGTTACTTTTTCGTCTTACTCGAATTGGAGCCATAAGGCTCTATCCATTTATTCACTAGACCCAACTATAATTCTTATGTTATATTATGAGTATTAAATTTTTTTATGATTATTTTATTTATTAAAATTATATTTCATATTTAACGACATGCTCTTTTTTCCATTCATTACCTTTCAGGATCAGTCGCGTTCTTATAAACTCTACCAATAGTCTTGACGAATTCCTTCCTTCATCCAAATGTGTAAAAGATCATAGTCGCACTTAAAAGCCGAGTACTCTACCGTTGAGTTAGCAACCCGGATCTATATGATGTGTAGATATGATCAAAATAAAATAAAAAAAAAATAAAAATCAATGGAATTGAATTGTACAACTACATCAAAACATGGAACTAGGAAGAAAACAAATCTAAACAACAAAATATCAATAGGATCCGGTTCAAAAAACAAGAGATTCAAAATAGAATTGGAAAATTGACAAATCAAAAAAATTTTTCCAATTTTTTATTTAGTTAAAATCCATTTTGTATAAAGTATAAAATACAGAAGAGGAAATCCAGCAAACCCATCCATTTTACTAAAATGAAGGAAAATGCTAATAGGGAGTGGAGATAAAAAGATCTATTTATCTACGAGATAATTATATCTGTTCGATACGCCATTGTCAATATGAATGGACTTTTTATAAAAAAAAATACTAATATTATCTAATATTATATTAATATTAGATAATATTAGTATTATAATAAATAATATAATATAATATAATATTGTATTGGATATATTGGATATTATTGGATATTGGATTAGCATTATAATAAATAATATAATATAATATAATATTGTATTGGATATATTGGATATTATTGGATATTGGATTAGCACAACACAAATGATAAATAAGAGATTTGAGCGTAAACAATAAGGTAGATATAAAATATAGAAAACAAAATAAAAATATCAGGTTTCCTTAACCAAAAAATAAATAAAAATAAATAAAGGTACAATACAAATAGAAGAAGAAAGATTACCCCCCCCTGTTGGGGGGGTTCCACAACAAGAAAAAAATAAATAAAATAAACTAAATTAAGTAAGAATAAGATAAGATAGAACAAGAAAAGAACAAACTTTGAATAAAGAATTACACAAGGATAGGTACTAGCTTTTTCTATTCATGACTTTTATTATGATCAAAATAAACTCGAAATTCTTTATTTAAAGAGTTCTGCCTTCCTTAAAATATTATGAACAGTTCCTGTGGGTTGAGCACCCTTTTCAAGGAAATATAGAATAGCAGGAACATTTAAATAAGTTTGATTATTTATCGGATCATAAAAACCCACTTTTCGAAGATCTCTTCCTTCTCTTCGGGATCGAACATCAATTGCAACGATTCGATAGATGGCTCATTGGGATAGATGTAGATAAAGGATGCCCCCCCCCTAGAACCGTATATGAGGTTTTCGCCTCATACGGCTCAAGAAAAGATGATTCTAAATTCTATAATTCTATTCTATATATTCTATATTATATATTATACTATATTATAATTATATAATTTATATATTTATATATTTTTTTTCTTCTTTTCTTTACAGAAAAAAAAAATCTCAGTCGTACTCCTAACTCAAGTTGGATAGTTTTAAAAGAGTTCGAAAGGAAATCTTTATAATTTATTGAGCTGTCTCTAACTTCTTTTTTTGTCTCCTTTAGGATCTATTTTTTTTTACTCATTCTGATCCAATTGTTGAGATAAGTGAAAATAGTATTTACTTGTTCCGGAATTCGTTGTCTTTGCTTTACGATTTGTGAAATCTTTGGGTTTAGACATTACTTTGGTGATCCTTACTTCTTTTCAAAAAGGCAGCAACATACCTTTTGTTTTTTATATGGAAAAAAAAACAATCATACGAAAGATTGATTTCTTTGTGATACACTTTTGATCAAAACAGTTTTAAAATTTCGAAAAATTTAACTTTTTTTTTATTTAAAACTTGTTAAAATTTTAACCTCTCCATTTATATATTCTATTGATGATCTATTTACTAATGATCTATTTACAAAGTTGGTCTAACTTATTGATTGTCACTAACCCTAGATTATTCTCCCGATAAATAAATCAATCGTTTTTACTCGAGCTCCACCATATGCTATACCATTTAGTCTTTTTATTTACCAACCTAAGGCAAATGAAATTAGGTTCCTAGCAGGACAAACTATGTCGAGACAAGAGCATCTTCATTCCTATAGAAAATGATGGATGGAAAAATCCACAGCCAATCATGTCCTTCAAGTCGCACGTTGCTTTCTACCACATCGTTTCAAACGAAGTTTTACCATAACATCCCTCTCCTTTGATTTTTATTTTGAAGCGTATGCAATTGATTCAATATGAAATCATGAATAGTCATTGGCTGAACCGATATATAATAATTCACACTTACCTATCCATAGATAGGTAAGTTTTTGTCCGAAAAGGATTTCACTTAAATTAACCCCATATTTTATCATATGAAGAAAATCACATGAAAAAAAAAATCTTTTATTTTTATTTTTACTTTTATTCAAATGAAAAAGAAATCCCCATGAATGGCTAAAGATTTTCAGCTACTTAAACTAATTATAAAAACTATAACTATAGTAACTTTATACTAAACTAAATATTTCATTCACAAAATTTTTATTTTTTGAATGAAAAGAAAGATATGATTCTAAGAATCATTATTAAATTTAAGAATAAAGGATTGGATCACATTGTATCCAATGTTAAACAGAAAAATTTTTAATTCCTTAATTTTAATTTAAATTCTATTTAAATAGAGAAGAATCCCTCGTTTATGATGAAAACGACCTGGGACGGAAGGATTCGAACCTCCGAGTAACGGGACCAAAACCCGTTGCCTTACCGCTTGGCCACGCCCCATTTTTATTTTTTTTTATAAGGAAACCTAAGATCAATATTGATTATTCGTCAATAACCAACCAAAATAAATATAGGACATGTTGTCCCTAGGATTCAACACATGTAGATATAGAATAAAAAAGATTCATTGATCATTACATAAAATTAAATTAAGATATTGTATGAAAGTAGAATTCCTTATATTCTAAGTATTTTAATTTAACTTGATTGTAGAATGTAAGGAAGTATTTTTGATTGAGGAGAGGTAAAAGAAAAAGAAGAATTTTTTTTTCTCTTTTATCCACCTTTTTTATTTTTATCTCATAAAAACAACTCAATCAAATCTGATAATTTATTATCATTTCAATTTCATTTTAAAGAACAAGAAAAAAATGTTTGTTATGTTTAATACTTTTAGTTTAATCTGTATCTGTCTTAATTCTAACCTTTATTCGAGTAGTTTTTTCTTCGCCAAATTACCCGAGGCTTATGCCTTTTTCAATCCAATCGTAGACGTTATGCCAGTTATCCCTGTACTCTTTTTTCTCTTAGCCTTTGTTTGGCAAGCTGCCGTAAGTTTTCGATAAAAAATGAATCTCTATTCAATTTATATTCGTGATTTCTTCGATAAAAAAAGATGATATTTTGATTAAAAAAATAAATAAGATCGGATAAGTCTGACATTAGGAACCCTCGATTAAAAAAGCTAAATTCTGGTATTTTATATTGTATGATTAAAAAAATAAATAAGATCGGATAAGTCTGACATTAGGAACCCTCGATTAAAAAAGCTAAATTCTGGTATTTTATATTGTATATTGATATATTGAATTTCATTTTAAATTTGAATAAGGGAGCGATGATTTTTGATCAGCTTATTTCTTCCTTTGTTCTAACCTTCTCTTTCTAAGATCCCATATAATATCTAATTATAGATATGACAATAAATTTTTGGTAACGAAAAAATCCGAATCTTATTACATTAGTATTACATTAGAAATAAATTTGTGAAAATGAATTTTAAAAACTTACTTTTTTAATCTTTAGAGTGCCATATCAAAATAATGTAAATATATTAATATATAGCGTGTGTCGTAAAATAGGTGATCTATTTCCTTTTTAAAATAAATGATATTATTTATCTTGGAGATTGTGTAATGCTTACTCTTAAACTCTTCGTTTACACAGTAGTAATATTCTTTGTTTCTCTCTTCATCTTCGGATTCTTATCTAATGATCCGGGGCGTAATCCTGGGCGCGAGGAATAAAAAAAGAGATGAGATTCGTTTTTAGTTTTTCATAGGTAAATCTATCAATAAATGGAATAGATACTAGATAAAGAAAGATAAAAATTTCATAAAAATAAAAGAAAATTAATAATAATAAATTCTTCAAAATTATAAAAATTCAAGTGATCAGGTGGGTCGGAGAGAGGGGGATTCGAACCCCCGGTGCGAAAAATTCGTACAACGGATTAGCAATCCGACGCTTTAGTCCACTCAGCCACCTCTCCCCATTCAAAAATTAAAGTTTATCATGTGATGTGACACGTGAAGCCAAGATTGAGAAAAATTTTTATTTTCCTTCTTTTTTATTAATTATAAGATTAAGTAATCTAAAAAAAAAAGTAATGTAATCATTAATGTAATCATTGTAATATAATTATATAATGAAGCCAAGATTGAGAAAAATTTTTATTTTCCTTCTTTTTTATTAATTATAAGATTAAGTAATCTAAAAAAAAAAGTAATGTAATCATTAATGTAATCATTGTAATATAATTATATAATTAAGAATATATACTTCACTTCTTTCATTTTAAATGAAATTCGAACAATAACAATAGATAAAAATCTAATAACTAAAATATAGAAAAAAGTGTAATAAAAACACATAAAAAAATGGATAAAGTGTCAGATATCCACGAATTTGATCAGTAATTAAATTTTTATAATGAGTCGAAACAGATTTCTACATATAGAAAGAATACTTTATTTCTTATTTCTTTGATTTTGTACAAAGGGTTCGTTTACCCGGCCTGGTTAAGTACTGGCCGGGCCAGTACTTCTTTTGTTCCAACGAACAAAACAATTTTTGTTTTTATATTAAATCAAAATTCTTATCGAAACAAGAAGAGATATTTTGATTCCCATTATTAGTTATTAGAAATAGTATTAGATTCTAATATATGGATTTATATAGATTATCTTAGAAATTATCTAAATTATCTATAATCCAGTAAATTATCTTAAATTCTCTATAATCCAGATTAATATATATTAATATTATTAATTTATATTTATATTTAAATATTTATTTAAATATTTAATTTTTAATTTATTATAATTATATTTTTTTTATTATATTTTATTTTTTTATTTTCTTTCAACCTCGCGTCAGAACAAAATACATGTCAATACTGGAATTTTAATGATTCTGACTCTAACTTTATCTTGACGAAATTATCTAAATTATCTATAATCCAGTAAATTATCTTAAATTCTCTATAATCCAGATTAATATATATTAATATTATTAATTTATATTTATATTTAAATATTTATTTAAATATTTAATTTTTAATTTATTATAATTATATTTTTTTTATTATATTTTATTTTTTTATTTTCTTTCAAGCTCGCGTCAGAACAAAATACATGTCAATGCTGGAATTTTAATGATTCTGATGCTATCTTTATCTTGACTGTGTCTCATTACTTTTTTGTCCAAATAGTGTTGGACAAATGGTCCATTCATATCCAATAATGAATATGTAGCGGGTATAGTTTAGTGGTAAAAGTGTGATTCGTTCTATTAACAACTTCAATAGTTAAGCGGTCTTTCCATTTTTTATTTTTCATATTCAGATCAAAAACTTTATTTCTTAAAAAGATTTAATCCTTTATCCCTCAATATTGTATTTGAGGAAATAAAATAAATTCTCACGATTTCTATCCAAAAGTCAATCAGAATTGGAATAAA